AATAATTCTAAATTCGTTCTATAAATAATATATATAATCGAAGTAAAATGAATAATTCATAAATAACGAATAAAAAAAAATTCTGAAATAATGAAAATAGAGCTTGGATCAAATCATGTCATTCCATTATATTTATATTGACAATTTCAAAAAACTGTTGATATTATGATCATAGTATGATGGCGGTCGATCAAGTATGCCCCCATCGTCTAGTGGTTCAGGACATCTCTCTTTCAAGGAGGCAGCGGGGATTCGACTTCCCCTGGGGGTAGGGTACTACGAAAGGAAGTTGATCATATCATGGATTACCAATAAGTCTAAAATGGATTCTTCCTGGGTCGATGCCCGAGCGGTTAATGGGGACGGACTGTAAATTCGTTGGCAATATGTCTACGCTGGTTCAAATCCAGCTCGGCCCAATAATTCGCCAATCTACCATGAGATGGTATAAACTCTTGGCCTTCCGAACTACCCGATACGCAGGAGTCAAATTTTCTTCTATATCCCTTAATTTCCCTGGGATTGTAGTTCAATTGGTTAGAGCACCGCCCTGTCAAGGCGGAAGCTACGGGTTCGAGCCCCGTCAGTCCCGACGAATCCAATAAATCCATCAATTAACCTCTCGTTTTTTTTCCTTTTGCATTTATTATCATCAAACAAAAAGTATCGATTGGTGGTATAAAGATATATTTGGATTAGTACAATTGTTGGTAGCATTATATTCAGGATTCCAAGACATATCGGGTTTTATTTTTCGATTGTTCATAATGGAATATGTACAGAGAATATCGCAGGGTTCTTGGTAGCACATACACAAATGGAATTCATTTTGAAATTTGAAAAATCTATTTCATTCAAATTGCACACTGAACTTTTTATATATATGTCCTAGTCCTAATATAATAATCTGAGGAAAGAGGATAAAAGAAAGATGAAGATCGTCCCACAATCACACCTTTATTCAAGACAATCACACCTTTATTCAAGAAGGAATTAATTTAGTGAAGAAATGCATAAAGTTTCGTACCTATTTATTAGATTTTCGGAGTCTCATCGACATCAAAAACGCTACTATAAATGGGAAAATATTAGATACTTTCGACTCGGATTCATTTTTATCAAACCTCTTTGTCTTCAAAGAAAATTAGATCATTATAAAAAAAAGAGTTTAGAACTTAACTTTTTTCTTTTTCCATTTCACCTCTATTGTTTATTTTGGTTTGTGGCTAATGGAAGTGGAAGGGTCGTTCGAGAAGTATCATTTCATCGGATAATGATACACAAAAGGCGTAGGGTAGTTTATCGAAAAGAAAAAACGGAACAGTAAATAAAATAACTCCTGATTGGATCAAGAATCCCATTTTTCATTTGATTCAGTGTGGATAAAAGATATTTTTATGGTATACTATTCAATTCTCGACGATGAATTTATTTGATAGCTTAAATATTGTTATTTATGATATTGATTCGATTCAATACCATCGAGAGGGAGTTCATCCATTGAATTTACAGGCAAAAGATTTATCATCTCTATGGGATTAAATCCCGAGTTATTGTGAAATAAAATTAAAATAAAAAAACGATTAGATTATGGAAGTAAATATTCTTGCATTTATTGCTACTGCATTGTTCGTTCTCGTGCCTACTGCTTTTCTACTTATCATTTACGTAAAAACAGTCAGCCAAAATCAAAGTAAAAATGATTAATAAATTTGACCGAAACTTAACTTCTGACGAAAAGGATTAAAATTCCGCGTCTTAAATGAAATGCGCGGACTAGAATCGTCAGTATTCTATGCGATCCGATAGTATATGGTAGAAAGAAAGATTCATATATTTCTTTCTACCATACCTTTCTCGTAGTTTTCTTGTAGTGTAAAAAAAGTTCTACAGTGTATAAAATACTGTAGTAAAGTTGTACTCTAATAATAATACAAACTTAATCTACAATACTACAATAGGATGGATCTTCCTATATGTAGATATCAATTCCATATATGGAATGTATCTAATTCTATTTCTTTGTCTTTCGTATTTTTTTCAATATGAATCTCCATATCTATATCTATCGAAAAAGTAAGATCAATGAAGGAAGTTTGATTAAAAAAATCAAGTCGTTTTTTTTTTAGTTTAGCATTTTAAAGAGTTAAAAAAAAAACTTTTCAGAATGATCTATAAAACAATTTATAGAGTTTTTTTCCTCAACTCAATTAATAAATAGTACCTCTAGAGTCCACTTCTTCCCCATACTACGAGTGAAAGAGAAAATGTAAAGACTACCATTAAAGCAGCCCAAGCGAGACTTACTATATCCATGTGAATTATGTCCCCTATTTCTATGAATATGAAGGAATTATTCTATTATGACTCACTAATAATAGTGGAATCAATGGCGCAGAGTCAAAAATATATTCTGACCCAACACTATTGATAAATCAATCAACGAAATAGATTTGTATTTATAAAAAATTCCAATTATCTATTCAATAGAATATTGATT